AGAACGGGAATCTTATGATATGTTGGGAATCTATTATGATAATCATCCGCGCCTGAAACGTATTTTGATGCCCGAAAGTTGGATAGGATGGCCTTTACGTAAGGATTATATTGCCCCAAATTTCTATGAAATACAAGATGCTCTTTGAATGATAAGAAATTAATCTTTCTTCACTTCTATGATTCCAGGTACTCGAGGAATATTTTTACATTTTGTTCAAGATCAAACAGAGTCATTGGACTTTCATTCATATTATAGATGCGCGAAATAAAACAAAATAGGGTTTCATTGATATTCCCCAAAAATTGGGAAGATTTTTTTTTTTTCAGATGAGCTGGTAAAATGAACCAAAAGAGTTCTTTATCATGAACTTTGTACCGCGCACATCATTTAGAAGGGTTCTAGAAAGTCACGTAGAGGGAAATAAAGAAATAGAAAATGCAAAAAAAAAAAAAAATGAAAAGAAATGAAAGGGTTTTGGATTCTATTTGTACTGTATCTATCTGAAATGATTTTTTCTATTCCCACTGTTTTACTCTTTTAGACTTTGGGGTTTTCAACCAACTAAAAAAACTTCACTTTTCGGATATGTATGAAGTATTAACATTCTTTTTGAATGAAAGAAAGTACCCTACGAGCAAACAAAAAAGAAGAGGAAACATAATCTAATTTTTTCTTTAACCTATATATGGATTCTATCTATTTTAGAATATTGTATTCTTTACTCATCTACAAAAAATTGGGGCATATCTTTAGACAACCAAAGGGGTATATCGCTAGAGACAAAAATAGATACGTATATATCATGATCTATATCGATTAATTTGTATGAGTATACATTATTATATTAACCACATGTCAGGAACCAGATTTGAACTGGTGACACGAGGATTTTCAGTCCTCTGCTCTACCAACTGAGCTATCCCGACTCTTCCCGGTGCATCATTTCCATATTACTACTACTAAATACTACTAAAAGAAAGGGCGCTTAGGCTATGTCAATTCAATTAAATAGACTAAAAAGCATTACAAAGTCTTACGCAGGCCCTTGAATTTTTTGTATCTTCAAAAATAATACTTTTTTTTTTAGTTAATTTGAATTCAAAATAACGATATGGACTGTGAATATTTCAAATAGGAATTCCTTGCTCATAGATGTTCATTTGAGCGTATATCTTATATATAATATATAAGATATATAAGAAGACTTGTGAAAAGAGAGAAACATTTCTCTGCCGATTTTTTTTTTTTTGTTTGTGAAAGAGTGAATGAGAAACGTAGCTAATTTTGAACCGCTGAAAAAAAAGGGGGGGATAAAAAGATAGTTAGAAAGGAAAACCGATCTTTTTTGGGGATAGAGGGACTTGAACCCTCACGATTTCTAAAGTCGACGGATTTTCCTCTTACTATAAATTTCATTGTTGTCGGTATTGACATGTAGAACGGGACTCTATCTTTACTCTCGTCCAATAAGTTAGTTCTTCAAAAGAACTATCAGACCATAGAGTGACTGATTTGATCGGCGAATATTCGATTCTTCCTTCCATTTGGAATCGATTCACAATCCATTTTAAATTTTTCATATACATATAAAATAAAAAATGGATTCGGATCTCATTAATTTTTGCTATTTCAGTACAAATACGTACGTATATAGGTTCATCCTTTCCGGAGTTTCGATAGAAAGATTCCTCGACCAACGCAGTCAACCCTATTCGTTAGAACAGCTTCCATTGAGTCTCTGCACCTATCCTTTTTTTTTTCTTTCTGAACCACCTTTTTATGAAAACAGGATTTGGCTCAGGATTGCCCATTTTTAATTCCAGGGTTTCTCTGAATTTGAAAGTTCTCACTTAGTAGGTTTCCATACCAAGGCTCAATCCAATCAAGTCCGTAGCGTCTACCAATTTCGCCATATCCCCCTTTTTCTAGGATCTCTTTGGGATGCCATCTCCTTCTTTCTTTCATTTATGCTGGAGCCATCAAATTCTTTAGATGAAAATTCCTATATAGAAAATATAAAAAATATAGGGGTCTCCTCCTATTTGTTTGTGCTTTTTTTTTGTCTATATTCTTTCATCTCTACTATATTCTTTCATCTCTATCAGAGGACCGGCATTTGTTCCAATCAGAAATGATTCTATCATTGATGTATCTGCAATTCAATATGGATGGATATATACCACATATATCCCTCTTTTCCTCTCCATTTTTACGAGATATTTAGAATACTTGAAGGGTCAATTCTTTTTTTTTATCCCCTACTTTTTCGAATTAAACCAGAGGAATGTTTCATTTTGATCTGTATCCTTATCTTTTCCTTAGGGCTGGCCCACTATAACATTATAATTAGAATCTAATTCTTTTACTAAAATACTAAAAGTATACCTAATCCATAGAATATATAACTTTATTTATTTTTTTTTTTTTTTTTATATATATTAGAAAATTTTGAATTTCATTGTTCTCTCATATTAATATATTAATTTTATGTTATGTAATTTTTAAAATTTTATTTATTTTATATATAAATAGAATTATATATTCTTATTCATTCTTTTTAATTCTATTCCATTCTTTCTATATGCATATCTATATTCATTATGAATTATGAATAGTTAACTAGGATCCCACTATTCTATTTTATGAAATTCCTGTGGACAACACAAATTTGTGTTGTTATCTAAGCCTGCTTAGCTCAGAGGTTAGAGCATCGCATTTGTAATGCGATGGTCATCGGTTCGATTCCGATAGTAGGCTTTTCTTTCGTTAGGTCAACTTTTTTTTTTTTACTTTTACATTTTTACACAATGAATAATGTCTCCTTGAAATCTTATTGAAAAGACTTTTCCCTCGTCTGGTCACTGATCTATATCTATTATCGTGTAAGAACTCCCAACTATGAAAAAAAAAAACTGATTGGAGCAATGAGATCTCTCCCGAACAAATTAGGAAAAGTATCCCTAAACTCTTACTATATATTTACTATATATAATATATAAAATATACAAAAAAGTCTGGATATTGATACAATTCATCTCATTTTTTTTTCTTTTTTGTTGTAGTCTACTTCAGTAGATGTCGCTTTGTTTATCGTTTAGTTCAGTCTTAATTTAGGTTTATTCTATAATTCTATAAAATAAATTTGATAAAAAAAATAAAGGAGTATTTATGTCTCGTTACCGAGGGCCTCGTTTTAAAAAAATACGCCGTCTGGGAGCTTTACCGGGACTTACTAGTAAAAGTCCTACATCCGGAAGTGATCCTCGAAACCAATCGCGTTCCGGGAAAAGATCTCAATATCGTATTCGTCTAGAAGAAAAACAAAAATTGCGTTTTCATTATGGTCTGACAGAGCGACAATTGCTTAAATATGTTCGTATCGCTGGAAAAGCCAAAGGTTCAACAGGTCAGGTTTTACTACAATTACTTGAAATGCGTTTGGATAATATACTTTTTCGATTAGGTATGGCTTCGACCATTCCAGGAGCCCGACAATTAGTTAACCATAGGCATATTTTAGTTAATGGTCGTATAGTGGATATACCAAGTTACCGCTGCAAACCCCGAGATATTATTACGACAAGAGATGAACAAAAATCCATAGCTCTGATTCAAAATTCTCTTGATTCATTCCCACATGAGGAATTGCCAAAACATTTGACTCTTCACTCATCCCAATATAAAGGATTAGTCAATCAAATAATAGATAGTAAGTGGGTTGGTTTAAAAATCAATGAGTTGCTAGTCGTAGAATATTATTCTCGTCAGACTTGAACCTAACTAAAACAACAAGGAACAGGGGTTCGGGTGCTCCTCCCTTTTTCGTCGAAGTAAATTGACTTTACTTTAGATGAGAGACTTGATCCGGATTTTTTCCTATCCCATTTAGGTATCAAAAGTGGATCGGGGTCAATTTTCATGCCTTGGCTACCCTTTACCTGTATTTTTGTACTACAGCAATTAGGAATAGCGAATCTATATCAAAGAAAGGTTTAACTGTTAGAATAATAGTATCTATTCGTATTTGATACATTGCGGTTTGTAACGTTCGTAAATTAGATTAGGTGAAGGTACGGAAAGAGAGGGATTCGAACCCTCGGTAAACAAAAGCCTACATAGCAGTTCCAATGCTACGCCTTCAACCACTCGGCCATCTCTCCTACAAAATATTATGATTAAGACCCAGAAAACGAGTGAATATCGAGTCATTTCATTTATAGTATTGCAGTAAGTATAGGTATGGTCAATCAATTATAGAAAAAAAAAAGAAGGATCTTCTTTCGGGGTTCGGGAGATATAAAGGGATATTTTTTTATTGTGAAAACCCATTAAAAACAAAATGAAAAAGAAAAGATATATCTATTCGTGTTTGTTTTGTCAAGACGACGATACGTCTTTTTCTGATATTTATACTGGTACCAGATTAAACACTGAATTGTAACGAATCCCCTGATGGATCTATAGTTTTTTTATATGATTACATTTAGACATGGTTATATTTATACTTAACTATGGTTCCATAGGAATTAAAAAACCCCCTTCCCGTTTAAGATTTATCAACAACAACTCCTTACCCCATGGATCTATTACAATTCCCTGAATTAAACCATGGATTTCTATATTTTGATTGTGTATACACGCTATGCACACTAAAGAAGGTTGTTCTATTTTAATCATAGAATGATTATTTTCCTCCTTGGATCTTAATCCAATCAAAACAAACTTCTCGAGTTATCATAATCTGTATGACAAATTGCTCGATTCTTCAACTTCGATGAAATTGAAATAGTAAGAATTCAGTTCATTGGTATACGAATACATTTGATTTGGGTGAAATCCAACCGGATTCAAATATTTCCTATTGATTCCTGTCACAAAGGAACAACTTTAGTGGAAGGTCCACATCTTTTTTTTTAGAATGAGTCTTTTTTTATGTTATTTCGTACTGTACAATTCCTTTGTTTGTGGGATTCTTTTCCCGCGAGAGGTAATGAGAA